GTCATTGAGATTCATGGTAATTCAGATTAATATTTAGGTATAGATATTACCTCCTTTTTCTCCTTTCAAATAAATTGCAATGATTGAAGTTTTTCTATTTGGAATCGTGTTAGGTCTAATTCCTGTTACTTTGGCTGGATTATTCGTAACTGCATATTTACAATATAGGCGTGGTGATCAATCGGACCTTTGATTAATTACTATCGCTTTTTTTGATTGACCTCCTACTTTCTTTAATACAAAGGAGGTCAAATTCAGATTGTGGTTCAAGTTAGTGAAGCTCTTTCAGTATAATTTGATCTAAGAAAAATAAGGATGAAATCACGCTCTGTAGGATTTGAACCTACGACATCGGGTTTTGGAGACCCGCGTTCTACCGAACTGAACTAAGAGCGCTTTATTATCAGAAAAGAGAAGACTGTAAAGACACTACTGCTCAACGAAGAAGTAATAGGTAGGGATGACAGGATTTGAACCTGTGACATTTTGTACCCAAAACAAACGCGCTACCAAGCTGCGCTACATCCCTCCAATTGGTCTACAGTGTCATTGTATAGAATTCCTGTTTTGTTTTCCACATCGTTAGTTCCTCCATTGATATATACAATTTATATGGGCATTTCGTCTTTTTGGTCCCATTTAACATATAATAATAGTAAAAGAAAAGTCTTATATACGTATGAAATACGGAACGGAACCTGTCGTAAAAATAAATGAGTAGTTTTCGGGAATGCTCGGGAAGAGAGGAACGTTTTTTTATGTTTTAAGAAAAAATTTTATTTACTGGATAGTTGTACATTTCAATTTGAATTAGGGATTCCGTGTACAAGGTTCTTAACTGCATATGCATCTGATCATTTATGTATTACCATTTTAGATTACAATAAAAGAAGGAAGGAGATTTTTCAATGCGAGATCTAAAAACATATCTTTCCGTGGCACCGGTATTAAGTACTCTATGGTTCGGGTCTTTAGCAGGTCTATTGATAGAGATTAATCGTTTTTTCCCAGATGCATTGACATTCCCCTTTTTTTGATTCTAGTTATTGATACGGTACCAAATAACGGAGATTCGAGATACAATTAAATATTTGTGACTAATCCTTTGCCCCCTTTTTCTCTTTTTTCCTTTTAGAATAAGAGGGAGGAAAGAGAAAAAAAGAAAAGGTGTATTCAACAGCTTCGAGACTTGGGTTCAAGTTTGAATTAAATAAATTATTCAATTCAAAAATTAACTAGGGATGGAGGTAGAATAAACAGGGTGGGGCCTAGATCTAGGACAAGACTCTTATACAAGGTACTTAAATGTAAATGAAATACTGTGATTTGAATTTGAAATAAAGTTTAGAAATTTTTTTAGTATATTGATTGCAGCGAAAGTTTTCATAATTGGATTTCAAGTTAATAACTTCTATTTATCCTTCCTTCCTTCTTCTTCGTTTCGGATCGAAAATAGAAGAGTTGAGTAAATCAAAAATCCAAAGGGGGTTCATGGCCAAGGGAAAAGATGTCCGAATAACGGTTATTTTGGAATGTACCGGTTGTGTTCGAAACGGTGTTAATAAGGTATCAACGGGTATTTCCAGATATATTACTGAAAAGAATCGTCACAACACGCCTAATCGATTGGAATTGAGAAAATTCTGTCCATTTTGTTACAAACATATGATTCATGGGGAGATAAAGAAATAGATCGAATCGAGCACTTGTATGTAACCCTTCCAAGGAAGGGTAAAAATGACATTTCTATATAGAACATAGTTAAATATTATATATATAACATATAACATAATTAAATATAAACAAACCAAATCCTATTTCTTCTAATTCATTTTAGATCCGACCGAAATAGGATTTTCGGGATAAGGAATAAACTAAACAAACCATGGATAAATCCAAGCGGCCTTTTCTTAAATCCAAGCGATCTTTTCGTAAGCGTTTGCCCCCGATTCAATCGGGGGATCGAATTGATTATAGAAACATGAGTTTAATTAGTCGATTTATTAGCGAACAGGGAAAAATATTATCTAGACGGGTGAATAGATTGACCTTGAAACAACAACGATTAATTACTATTGCTATAAAACAAGCTCGTATTTTATCTTTGTTACCCTTTCTTAATAATGAGAAACAGTTTGAAAGAACCGAGTCGACCACCAGAACTGCGGGTCTTCGAGCCAGAAATAAATAGGCTTACTCTTTCTTCACTTGACTAAAAAAAAGTAAAATCCGAACTCAAACGCAGATTGATGTTTTGTTCGAAAAATATGAAAAATATGGATTGAATTATCGTGTCGTAAGAAAAAAAAAAGAATCGGGCAAGAATAAAGATTTTTTTTGAGTGTGTTCATTCAGTTTTACTATTTTTTTCTCATATTTATTTTGACTTTACCCTCCCGGAGTTCATTCTCCGGGGAACTCCGTTTAAATTATTCCGGTGGATTCTTTCCAATCTACTTCTTTTATGATCTCATTGGAAATCATATAAAGACAATTTTTATTTGATATAGCTATTTGTGCAAGTATTTTACGATTAAGAAGCACCTGTTTCTTATATAGGTCGTGTATTAATCTACTATAACTATAGGATACCCCTATTTCACGAATTACTGCGTTTATTCGAGTGATCCACAAACGGCGAAAATTTATCTTTTGCTTATCCCTATCCCGATGCGACGAAACCAAAGCTCTTATTTTCTGTTGAGTAATTGTTCGAGTAAGTCTTGAATGAGCCCCTCGAAAGCTTGATGCAAATAAACGAATTTTTGTTCTACGTCTCCGAGCTATATTTCCCCGTCTAATTCTGGTCATTGAATAAATGAAACTTTGACGAATAACTAATAGATTTCCTTTCTTTCAGTTATTCTTTTTCCCTTTCCTAGTCTATTAATAACAAAGCTTTTTTCCAATGTATAAACTAAAAATTCCAATGACTTTGGCTACTATAACCTTCCCGACCGCTATTTTTCTTTTTTCTAGACATTTCACTTCGAAATAAGAAATTTCATTTTACTAGGTATCAAAATATAATAAATAAAAAATATAAATGGATAAAGAAATAGTGGCTTCCTTCGTTTATATGGTTACTTCTTAAACGGTGAGGTTTTCTCTATACACCGGAGCCTTTACTTCATTTAATCAATGTTATTGGTAACTTGTATAGTTCACATTCTTTGGCTCTACCCATGAATTATCCAGTAATAGGTCTTTCACGATTAGATCTACTTACACAGTAACGGTATTTAATTATGAAAGTTGGCTGGGTAGCTAACCCTGTTAGTCCGTTCTTGCAAGAGGGGCCTAAGTTTTATGTTTTTATTTTTAAGTACGATTTTCTCCGCTTAATGGATAACCATTTGCTACCAATGGAGAATTGCTTCTCATCTTAAATTGAGGTGATTGGATTTGGACCAATGGAAACCATAAATTTCATACACAATAGAATGGATAGATTCTTTTTTTTATACTGTTTTTATACTGAATTGAACGGACTTCTTTTTCTATTCTATCCTATTCCCCGGTACTGATCATTGATACTAAAAAGGGTTTTCTTTCTTTTATCCCAGCTCATGATCTGAACGAGTCGCACATACACCCTAGTACATGTTCCTCGACGCTGAGGGCATCCCCGAAGCGCGGGGGATTTTGTGACATTTCTGATTGGCTGTCTTGTATTTCTAATAAGTTGTTTAATAGTTGGCATGTTGAATCATATCATATAAATAATGGGCTGGTTTAGATCGATCCTAACCTGATGATTTTTAATTACTTCTATTTAATTTTCTAGTAAATTCAGCAAAAATATAAAATAGGAAATCGAGAATTTGCGCGAAAAAAATCCGGGCTTTTCACTCAACCACCGCTACAACATCAACAATTCCATAAGCTTGGGCTTCTGTTGCTGACATAAAAACATCTCTTTCCATGTCTTCCGAGACAACCCATAAGGGTTTGTCCGTTCTTTGTACATAAACCCTTGTGAGGGTTTCACGCAGTTTTAGCAACTCTTCCGCTTCCAGGATAAATTCTCCCGTTTGTGCCTCATAAAAAGAACTAGCAGGTTGATGAATCATTACCCTGATGGTATAACAAAAGAGGGGTTCCTCTATTTTGCATGATGAATAGAAAAGAAAGATAAAGAATAAAAATAAAAAAAGACAGAATTGAACAACCACAACCGTACGGGCATCTTTTATGCATTGCATACGGCTCTATAATAAAATTGACCTTTACCTTCCATCAAAGAAAAAAATAGGATCTATCAGACCCAGATCGGTAAATGATCAAATTACCACCCTTCCTTTCGTAGGAGTTCAAAAATACTATGATGGTTCCGTTGCTTTATATATATTTATTATTAAGATTATTATTATTTGGTTTGTCTGTGTTTCAGCAATCCCAAAGTTGCTTTTTGTAAAATTAAGGAAAAAAATAATCTTTTTTTTTTATTTTCGAACTCTTTCAGAATACAACTAAGCCCCCGGTGTGAAAATAAAAAAGTTTGTGACGCTGAACTGGAATCTCCAATATAAAAAACAGGAAATACCTTTTATCTCATACTACTCTCTCGATACATAATCAAATGTTTTGAAAAAACAATAAAAATTTTTTTATTTTGATATCGAATTCAAAGTGCCATGCTATTATTACTTAATATTCATATGGCGAAGGCATAGTCTTATTTTTTTCTCTCAAATAAAAACCTCATTGGCGCCGAGCGTGAGGGAATGCTAGACGTTTGGTAATTTCTCCTCCGGCCAAGATAAAAGATCCCATTGAAGCGGCTAATCCCATGCATATTGTCTGTACATCTGGTCGCACAAATTGCATTGTATCATAAATAGCCACTCCAGGGATAACCCATCCGCCGGGAGAGTTTATAAACAAATAGAGATCTTTGGTATCATTCTCTATACTGAGATATACCATAAGACCAATAAGTTGGTTCGAGATCTCGCTATCAACCTCTTGTCCTAAAAAAAGTAATCTTTCTCGATAAA